CGAAAATTTTCAATTGAACTTATTCCTTCAATTGGTGGTATTTTTGCTTATCCCTATCTCTTTCAAAAATGAAAATTTAGGAAAGTGCTTTCTAAACATATGTATAAAAAGAACATATTTCATTTAGTCCCTTCATGCCTACGATAACTAGTTATTTCGGTTTTTTACTAGTGGCTTTAACTATAACCTCAGCTCTATTTATTGGTTTGAGTAAGATACGACTTATTTGAAAATGAATTGAATTTGAATGAACGAACAATTCACAAAAACAAATCGTTATTTACTATATGCATAGATTCTATAGTTCTTTACTGCGTTAATTACCAATTATCTGTCATTGAGATTCATGGGTAATACAGATTAATATTTATGGATAGATATTACCTCTCTTTTTCCCTTTCAAAATAAAAAAAAAATTGAAAATGATTGAAGTTTTTCTATTTGGAATCGTCTTAGGTCTAATTCCCATTACTTTGGCTGGATTATTTGTAACTGCATATTTACAATATAGACGTGGCGATCAGTTGGACTTTTGATTAATTAACATCTCTTTCTTTTTTTTTTTGACTGACCCCCCTCTTTATTAATTCATTTAATTGAATTGAATCTATGGGAGGTCGAGTCAGATTGCTGTTGCATTTTTTTATTTCAATTTGAGTTCGGTGTAATTTTCTACCTAACAAGAACAGAATCACGCTCTGTAGGATTTGAACCTACGACATTGGGTTTTGGAGACCCACGTTCTACCGAACTGAACTAAGAGCGCTTTCTTATCACAATAAGATAAGACTGTAATGGAAGGGGGAGGATTCCTTTTTTTTTTATTTTATATAAAACCACAAGATATCTTGCACACCTATACTATTATATATCATATATAATAGTATTAAAGATTCTGTATGCTCAATTTGAATCGATCTAAAATTGCTCCTTCGTTACTGCTCGGAGGAGAAGTAATAGGTAGGGATGACAGGATTTGAACCCGTGACATTTTGTACCCAAAACAAACGCGCTACCAAGCTGCGCTACATCCCTTTCAATTGGTCTACAGTGTCATTATAGAGAATCCCTGTCTTGTTTTCCACACTTTTAGTTCCTCTATTGATACAATATCAGTTTATCTTGCCATTCCCCCTTTTTGTCTCATATCATATAAGGATCTTATAATAAATTTATTAAGATAAGAAAGAAATATTTTTCGTGGAAATTCTTGGGTGGAAAGTTACATATTTTTCTGTTTTAAGAAAAGGAAAATCTTATCTATCGAATCATTGTACATTTTAATTTGAATTAGGGATTCCGCATACAAATAGACAAATGGAAGTGGTCCTTAACTAAATATTCATCTGATTATATATCTAGTACCATATTGTAATACAATAAAGAAGGGGGATTTAAAATGCGAGATCTAAAAACATATCTTTCTGTAGCACCAGTACTAAGTACTCTATGGTTTGGTTCTTTAGCGGGTTTATTGATAGAGATCAATCGTTTATTCCCGGATGCGTTGACATTTCCTTTTTTTTCATTCTAGTTCTTTATTGCCGTGGGACGGGGTGAAGGAGATTAGAGATACAATCAAATATCTGTGACTATCCCCCCATTTTTTTTCGTTTTTTAGAATTAGATCAAATAAGGGAGGGTAGGGGGAAAAAATAGTAGATTCACCCGCACCGAAACTTGGGTTCGGGCTCCAATTAAATGACTAGTCGAACGAAAACAGAAATGCGGCTAAGGCAACAAAACACGTATTCTACAAAATATTCTACAAAATGTGTCAATGAAATACTCCACTGTGATTCTATTCTAAATTTTGATTCTAAATAAAGTTAGAAATCATTGTATTACTTATTATTTACTATATTATTAATATTGATTTCAATTGATTACAACAAAATCATCATTCATAATTTGATTTTTAGTTAGCAACTTCTATTTTTTTCTTATTCGTTTTTGACCGGAAAATCAACGAGATAGGGTGGGGTAGATTAAAACCAAAGGGGGGTTCATGGCTAAGAGTAAAGATGTCCGAGTAACGATTATTTTGGAATGTACCAGTTGTGTTCGAAACGGTGTTAATAAGGAATCAACGGGCATTTCCAGATATATCACTCAAAAAAATCGACACAATACGCCTAGTCGATTGGAATTGAAGAAATTCTGTCCCTATTGTTACGAACATACAACTCACGGGGAGATAAAGAAATAGATCAAATCGAGTGCTGCCTATATGTCATATGTCACCACTCTCCCAAGGAATATGAAAATATGACTTACTTTAGGTATAGAATTAGTTATATTACATATAACTATTAGTACATAGAATATATTATTCTTTTTTTTATTTGAATTCATTTTCATTATTACATTATTTCTATATAATTATTACATATACATAAATTTAAAATAATAAACAAAGCAAATCCTATAAATTCCATAATTCGGTACGATCCAAATAGGACTAAATAATATTTTAGAATTTTAGAAATATAGATAAGGATAGGATTTTTATTTTGAGAGATAAGGAATAAACAAATCATGAATAAATCCAAGCGATCTTTTCGTATCATGAATAAATCCAAGCGATCTTTTCGTAGGCGTTTGCCCCCGATCCAATCGGGGGATCGAATTCATTATAGAAACATAAGTTTAATTAGTCGATTTATTAGTGAACAAGGAAAAATATTATCTAGGCGAGTAAATAGATTGACTTTAAAACAACAACGATTAATTACTATTGCTATAAAAAGGGCTCGTATTTTATCTTTGTTACCCTTTCGTACTAATAAGTATGCAATTCGTAATAATAAGTATGCGAAACGATTTGAAAGAAGGAAATCGACCGCTAGAACTAGAAGTCTTAGAACTAGAACTAAATAAAATTGAAATGGGCTTATCCTTCAATTTTCAATTGAATCAAAATTCAAATCCGAACTCAAACGTAGGTTGATGTTTTATTCGAAAAATCTGATAATCAAACAAAATGAAATTCAATTGTAGTGTCGTAAGAATAAGAAAGAAATAAAAATAAAAGAAAGAATCGAGTCGGGAAAGGAAAATCAATCTTTTTTTTTGAGCGTCTTGTCTTTGCTCTTTTTGTTTTGATGACCTTATCATCATTTTTTTTTCGTACTAATTTCTATTCTACCCTCTCCGAGTTTATTCTTGAGGAAACTCCATTAAAAGTATTCCGGTGGATTCCTTCCGATCCACTTATTCTTTTTCTTTTTTTTTAATTAAAAAATCGCATTGGAAATCGTATAAAGACAATTCCTATTTAATATAGCTATTTGTGCAAGTATTTTACGATTAAGAAGCAACTGCTTCCGGTACAGATTGTGTATTAGTGTACTATACCTATAGGATAGCAACCTCCCGCGAATTGCTGCATTTATTCGAGTGATCCACAAACGACGAAAATCTCTTTTTTTCCTACCTCTATCCCGATGCGCCGAAAACAAAGCTTTTATTCTTTGTTGAATAATAGTTTGAGTAAGTTTTGAATGAGACCCTCGAAAACCTAATACAAAGAAACGCATTTTTGTTCGACGTCTCCGAGCTATATATCCCCGTTTAATTCTGGTCATTGAAGAAAAGAAACTTTGATGAATAACTCATTCTTTCTTTCAGTTATTCTTTTGCCCTTTACTAGTCTATTAATAACAAAACGGATTCTTCCAATGTATAAAATCAAAATTCCAATGGCTTTTGCTACTATAACCGTCCCGACCACGATTTTTTTCCTTTTTTTCTAGTTCTAGGCATTTTATTTTGCCTTGAAATAATTAAATATTAGGTATAAAAAAAAGCCTAATCACTCAAAAAGTAGTAAATAGAAATGGCTAACTAGTGGGTTCCATCGTCTCTATGATTACTTCTTAAACGGTGAGGCCCTCTCTATACACCGGAGCTCCTTACTTCATTTAATCAATGAATGCTATGGGTAACTTGTACAATTCACACTTTTTGGCTCTACCCCCTATGTCCAGTAATAGATCTTTCACAATCAGAGACCTATCTTATACAGTAACGGTATTTAATTATGAAAATGAGTTAGGTAGCTGACCTTCTTAGTCCGTTCTTGGAAGCATAATTTTTTTTCTTTTTCAAATAGGATTTGAACCGCTTAATGGATAATCATTTGCTACCAATGGATACTTTTTTCTCATCTTAAATTACAAATTGAAGTGATTGGATTTGCACCAATGGAAACCATAAATTTGATACACCGTAAGAGATGGTAAATCCATCTTTTTTAGATAGTGAAGAGAAGAACCCTATTCACTGGTACTGATCATTGATACTGAAAAAAGGTTTACTTTTCTCTCAGCTCATGATCGGAACGAGTCGCACATACACCCTAGTACATGTTCCTCGACGTTGAGGACATCCCCGAAGAGCAGGGGATTTCGTGACATTTCTGATTGGCTGTCTTGCCTTTCTAATAAGTTGTTTAATAGTTGGCATGCTAAATCATATACATAATGGGCTGGTTTAGAGCGATCCTAACCGGATGAAATTCCGAATCCCTTCTTTTTTTGTTTATTTCATAGAACTATAAATAAGAAATTCACTCTTGACAGTAATATATGTTGTATATGTAAATCCTCTATGTGAAAATATGCGGAATTCGTCCACGAAAAAAAAGGGGGTATAGATATAAAAAAGGGGGAATAGGCCGAACGTAAAAATCCATTGCATTGATATGCTAAAATGAAAATTCAAATATGAAATAGGGGCTAATGAGATATAAATAAAAAATCGTAAATAGAGTTCAAGTTCGAATTCCATAGATAAGATGGGCCATATTGTCTATAATGATAGACAAATGAAAGACTTTTTCAATATTTTGATTCATCCAGTTGATATTTTGAAAATGGGTCGGTTCAACTTGAAAATTCCTTCATTGAAATTGGATAGAATAAGTAAACAAATGAATTGCATTCATGATACTAACGGACGAAATTGAGTGATAACTCCCTCCCATTTCTTATTGAATG